TTATGTATAATAGTGAGGGATTATGGGACAAAAAATAAATCCGCTCGGTTTCAGACTTGGTACAACCCAAAGTCATCATTCTATTTGGTTTGCACAACGAAAAAATTATTCCGAGAGTCTACAAGAAGATGAAAAAATACGGGATTGTATCAAGAATTATGTACAAAAAAATATGAAAATATCTTCTGGTATCGAAGGAATTGCACGGATAAAGATTCAAAAAAGAATCGATCTGATTCAAGTCATAATCTATATGGGAGTTCCAAAGTTATTAATAGAAGGTAAACCTCGAAGAATCGAAGAATTACAGAGAAATGTGCAAAAAAAACTTAATTGTATAAACGGAAAACTCAACATTGCTATTACAAGAATTGCAAACCCTTACGGACACCCTAATATTCTTGCAGAATTTATAGCCGAACAATTAAAGAATCGAGTTTCCTTTCGTAAAGCAATGAAAAAAGCTATTGAATTAACTGAACAGGCGGGTACAAAAGGAGTTCAAGTACAAATTGCGGGCCGTATCGATGGAAAAGAAATTGCACGTGTCGAATGGATCAGAGAAGGTAGGGTTCCTCTACAAACCATTCGAGCAAAAATTGATTATTGTTCTTATGCAGTTCGAACTATTTATGGGGTATTAGGCATCAAAATTTGGATATTTGTAAACGAAGAATAATAAACTTTGCCTTATCGTTAAGGTTCTATCTAGCGAAAAAAAAAATGAAAAATTCTTCTATTCTTATTCTGTTAAATTTCTGTTAAATAAATTTTATAAGATTGAATAAAAATTCGATTAATCATTTGATATAATTGCTATGCTTAGTGTGCGACTCGTTGCGTTGGTTTTTTTTTTTTTTAGAATGGTTAGAATTCAACAAAAAAAAAAAAAAAACCAACTCGTAGTAGTAGTATTAATTAATTAATAATAATAATTAATAACTATAGAACTAATAACCAACTCATCGCTTCACATTATCTGGATCTAAAGAACCAGTCAAGATAAAAGTAAAGATATAATATATTGGCGATATCATTATACCAACTGAAATATTGCATAAAAAAAAAAAAGAAAAAACGAATTGGATTATGAATTGTGAAGCAATAACAATATATGGATAAATGAAAGGGTGAAAGAAAGAGAGAAAAAGAATATCAATGACATAGAATTCAAATATGTAAGGTCTATGAGTCGTAGGTAGTGTAATAAAGCATCAATATTAATTAATCCACAATTAGATAACTATATTGATCGAACAAACAAATCAAGAGCCCCGAGTCACTAAAAACTGAGAAGGTTGACTAAAGAAAAAACAAAAAATGGAATTAATTAGAGGCTCCATTGTACAATTGAGACCTAACCATTAAACGAGAAGCGATGAGAACGACGGAACCTGTGAATGCCTAAGATTTTATTCAAAACTAATCTTAATGATTCATTAGGTGGGATGGCGGAAGGAACCAAAAACCAATCCATTTCTTCTGAGGAATCATGTTCTGGGGAGTCATGGGCTAACCCTACATCTGAAATAGATAATGAAAGAGAAAATATTCGCCCGCGAAAATTTGGATTTTATTGGATTTCTAAATAGGGGCCAATCCGATATGGTAATAAAAGGAAAAACAAAAAAAATAAAGATTCGTTAGAACCTTATAACATAAGAAAACAACATTATCTATTTATATCTAGATAACAAGAATTGTCTATAATAGAAAAAGAATATTTGTAACAAAGAATACTTGGTTAGTTATATATCAAAACAAGATATAAAAATTTCCAATAAACGAATAGATTAGATGAAATCTCAAAAAGTCCCATCATGATTCAATATATTATTCACGAATTCACGAAATCCATGTATATTCTATTTTTATTGTTTCATTCGCGAGGAGCCGTATGAGGTGAAAATCTCATGTACGGTTCTGTAGTAGAGATGGAATTGAGAAAAAACCATCAACTATAACCCCAAAAAAACCAGATTCCGTAAACAACATAGAGGAAGAATGAAAGGAATATCTTCTCGGGGTAATCATATTTGCTTCGGTAGATATGCTCTTCAAGCACTTGAACCCACTTGGATCACATCTAGACAAATAGAAGCAGGGCGGCGAGCAATGTCACGAAATGCCCGCCGCGGTGGAAAAATATGGGTACGCATATTTCCAGACAAGCCGGTTACAGTAAGACCTACAGAAACGCGTATGGGGTCGGGAAAAGGATCTCCCGAATATTGGGTAGCTGTCGTTAAACCAGGTAGAATACTTTATGAAATGGGCGGAGTCACAGAAAATATAGCCAGAAAGGCTATTGCAATAGCAGCATCCAAAATGCCTATACGAACTCAATTCATTATTTCGGCATAATAATTAAAACCAAAGGAAAGAGGTCTTTGGGATGAAAAAAAACAATTGCAATTGTAGGTTTCGTTTTTTTTTTGATACACAATATTTCTTTTTTTTTTTATTTCGCCCTTTGCACTGAAAGAACAGAGAAAAAAAATGATATGATTCAACCTCAAACTTATTTGAATGTAGCCGATAACAGCGGGGCCCGCAAATTGATGTGTATTCGAATCATAGGAACTAGTAATCGACGATATGCCTATATTGGTGACGTTATTGTTGCTGTAATCAAGGAAGCAGTACCAAATACACCGTTAGAAAGATCAGAAGTGATCAGAGCTGTAATTGTACGTACTTGTAAAGAACTCAAACGTAACAACGGTATGATAATACAATATGATGATAATGCTGCAGTTGTCATTGATCAAGAAGGAAATCCAAAAGGAACTCGAATTTTTGGTGCAATCGCTCGGGAATTGAGACAGTTAAATTTCACTAAAATAGTTTCATTAGCACCCGAAGTATTATAAGATGAGACTGTGATATATTTATAGTATATATTTGTATTTGAATGAAATAGATTAATTAATAGATTGATTATGTCTCACGCATATACCTTTTTTGTAATTATTAAAAAAATTTTGTAATTATTAAAAAAAATATATAATAATAAAAACTATATTAAAAAAATAAAATAATATAATTTATAATAAATAATAGAATTTTATAATATTCTATAATTTTTAGAATATTCTTTCTAATATATAATAATAATGATAATAATAATGATAATGAATTTTAATAATTATAATTAATAAAAGAGCATGTTGATTATATGAAAAGTCAAGGGCAACAATCATTTTAGTTTATCATGGGTAAGGACATCATTGCTGACATAATAACCTCTATACGAAATGCTGACATAAATAGAAAAGGGACGGTTCGAATACCAGCTACTAATATCACCGAAAACATTGTTACAATACTTTTCCGAGAAGGTTTTATTGAAAACGTGAGAAAACATAGGGAAAGCAACAACTATTTTTTAGTTTTAACTCTACGGCATAGAAGAAATAGGAAAGGGTCATATAAAACAATTTTGAATTTAAAACGAATCAGTAGACCCGGTCTACGAATCTATTCTAATTATCAACGCATTCCTAGAATTTTAGGAGGAATGGGGATTGTAATTCTTTCTACTTCTCGAGGTATAATGACAGATCGAGAGGCTCGATTAGAAAGAATAGGCGGAGAGATCTTATGTTATATATGGTAATCTTTCTGATATTCAAATTCGATGAGAAACTTACATACATTCTTGTGAAAAAAGATAGAAAAAAAAAAAAAAGATTCTAGATAATGAAAATATGGATTCTAGGTAGTCATGTTTCCGAAAGGATTCGACATAGTTTTATACGTATACTACCGGGAGATAAAGTAAAAAATAGAAGTAAATCGTTTTGATTAGAGGGTTCTTGACTCCCGAACAAAAATTCGAATGATTATACTGTTTTTCAACTTCAACCTTTTTTTATGGGAATACAATTAGAAGTTCAAAATCTCAGGAAACCCTATTCTCTTCCAATAAATAAATTCGGAATTCATTTAAGGAATAACAAATATGAAAATAAGGGCCTCCGTTCGTAAAATTTGTGAAAAATGTCGACTGATTCGTAGACGCGGACGAATTATAGTAATTTGTTCTAATCCAAGACATAAACAAAGACAAGGATAATCTTTCAAAAAAACCAAATCCAAAAAACAAAAAAAGGGTGGCTTGACCGGATGCAAAAAAATGAAAAATAAAAAATAAAAAAATGGAAAGGATCCGCTTTTGACATGAAATGGATATATCCATATATCTCTGACTTCTATTTATGAGATAATAAAATATGGGAAAACCTATAGCAAAAATTGGTTCGCGTAGAAATGGACGTATTGGTTCACGTAAGAATACTCGTAAAATACCAAAGGGAGTTATTCATGTTCAAGCTAGTTTTAACAATACCATTGTGACTATTACAGATATACGAGGTCAGGTGATTTCTTGGTCCTCCGCCGGTACTTGTGGATTCAAGGGTACAAGAAGGGGGACACCTTTTGCCGCTCAAACTGCAGCAGGAAATGCTATTCGGATAGTAGCGGATCAAGGTATGCAACGAGCAGAAGTCATGATAAAAGGTCCCGGTCTCGGAAGAGATGCGGCATTAAGAGCTATTCGTAGAAGTGGGATACTATTAAGTTTCATACGGGATGTAACTCCTTTGCCACATAATGGATGTAGACCCCCTAAAAAAAGACGTGTGTAAAAGGAAAGATAAACATTGAAGAAATTTCAAGAGAAAAAAATAATTTAAATTCAAGGATTTGATCAAAATAGATTATTATGGTTCGAGATAAAGTAAGAGCATCCACTCGGACACTGCGGTGGAAATGTGTTGAATCGAGAGCAGACAGTAAGCGTCTTTATTATGGACGCTTTATTCTGTCTCCACTTAGGAAAGGTCAAGCCGACACAATAGGCATTGCGATGCGAAGAGCTTTGCTCGGAGAAATAGAGGGAACATGTATCACACGTGCAAAATCTGAGAAAATACCCCATGAATATTCTACCATAGCGGGTATTCAAGAATCAGTACATGAAATTTTAATGAATT